ATGCCTAATTGCTCCGCCTATAGTTCCCTTAACTACATTTTCTAAACGAGCCAGAGCCAAACCGAGCTGGTCTTGTAAAAGATCCGCTACAGAGCGAATACGTTTATTTTTCAAATGATTCATATCATCAAGTGTACCCATGCCAAATTTCATCCCAATCAAATGATCGGCAGCTGCTAATATATCTCGTGGTAACAAAAATATATTGTTCTGAGGTATATTAAGATTAAGTCTCGAGTTAATATTTCGGCGACCAATCCTCCCTAATTCACACCTTTGGTGAAAGAATTTTTTTTGTAATTCCTTACATAAGGATTCAGAAAAAATTGGATCCCCACCTACACAAGAAAATTGTTGATAAAACTCCAAAATAGCATTTTCTTTTGACCCAATTTTTTTTTTCTCCTTATCGGTCAAGAAAGATAAGAAAATTTCAGGGTAGCAAACATTCTCTAAAATTTCTCTTAGATTCGAACCCATAGCTGATGATAGAACTAGAATAGATATTTTCTGTTTCCTACTCACACGAGCCCATATTCTTGCTTTTTTATCAATCTCTAATTCTAACCTGCCTCCCCAATCTGATATTATGGTGCCGGTATAGACCGAAATGCCGTTATGATCCAATTCTGACTGGTAATAGATACCAGGACTTTGCAATATTTGATTGATCACAATTCTGTATATTCCGTTTACTATAGAAGTTCCAAGGGAATTCATTAAAGGAATGTTTCCAATAAAAATTCTTTGTTCTTGCATATTCCTACTGGTTTTCCAAATTAATCCCGCGGATACATATAATTCAGAAGAATATGTAAGTGATTCATAGACAGCATCTCGTTCTTTTATCAGAGGTTCTACCAATTGATACGTTTCCACAAATAATTGAAATTCAATTTCGTGATCTATATCTTCAATTTTTGGAAATTTAGAAAGTTCTTCTATTAACCCCTGATCAATAAATCGATAAAACCCTTCAAATTGTATCTGATTTAATCCGGGTATTGTAGATGTTCCCTCTTTTCCATCCCCGAGCATCTTTTTTGAATTTCTCATTTATCCGTTTATTGAAAAAATACCATCCCATCTCTCATTCTTCACCGAATCATATCCATAGAATTCGATCTAGCAATAATGGAATTTCTATTCTGTTTACTGAATCACATGAAATTTTATCCAACTCCAAGATATATGGAATGTATGAAATACGTATGAACGGAGACTAGATTCAATTGGAATTTTTTATAAGAAAGAGATCCAAATGTAACAGAATTGAGAAATACCACTGGAACTTATGGAGTTTTATAAAGACTATAAAAAAAGTAATTTCATTTTCACCTATGATATTACATATTCGATTGCATACCAAAAAAAAGTTTTCATGCTTGGATCTGTTCGAGCAGATAAATATATATATAATAAATTGAAAACTTTTTTTTTTTTTTACCACTTTACTTTTTCATGTATTTGATTGTTCAAAAAAATATTTGCAGAAAAGAGTTTTACCTATTTTGAATAGAGTATTATTGAGTTGAAGTAGGTAAGAAAACTTGTGTTTTTTTAGTTATTAATTTTATTATTATTAAAATAAAAAAGAATGCACAGATAAGATATATACGTCTCTTTTTCTTCTTTTATTGGGGTACAGTTCTATTTGTTTGGGACAGCATATGCTGTGCTCTATCAAAAATTAAACTTTCTCTTCAATGTATTCAACGAAAAATTTAAATACAAAAATTTATTGAGAATTACTCCTCAAAAGCATACCTATAGAGATAAAATACCCCATTATAGAGCTATAGCTCTATAACACAACGTAACGTATGTTCTGATTATGGGGTTTACATATACTCATCATTACTGTTATAATTGAAATAGAAGAAGATTTCTTTTTCTTTTTAATTGAAAAAACTCAATATAGATTAGTTATAAATAAATTTCTAATGATTTGCTTTTATTATTATAAAAAAAATGTAGATTTTAATTCAAAAATGGTCATGAATTTACAGTCAATAGTTAATGGTTCTGATTTATACGGGATTCTTCTATATTTTGTGACTGAAAATCTATATATTTTTTTCGGAGTTGAAAAAAAAAGATAAAAATTGAATCTAGTTTATATAGTTTTGGCGGCATGGCCGAGTGGTAAGGCGGGGGACTGCAAATCCTTTTTCCCCAGTTCAAATCCGGGTGCCGCCTCAACAACATACTTGAAATCCCCTATTATAACAAACGTAGTAAAAGAAAAGAACAAACGTAGGAAAAGAAAAGACTCTTGATACTTTCTTTATCGTGATTCTAAGCCCCTGGCTTTCGAGGTTCCATTCTCTAACCTAAAGTTTTGCCTATCCGATTCGCGGAAAACTTAAAGTAGTGGGGGGAAATCCGTAAATCTTTACTTTCGACTACTAAATTTAGTTCCACTTACTGAGTCTTCAATTAGATTGGGTAGCCAGAGGGTGAATTAAATTAATAGTATAGTTTTGAAAAGGACCTAAGATACTTTGGATACATACTAATGAAAGTCTCTGAATGCTCAGCCATTCAATCAATATTAAATTAGATGAATAATTGCCTTTCATTTTACTTCCAAAAATAAAAAAATGATAAAATAAATAAAAAGTCTTATTCTTTCTACATGTGAGTCAGATTCCTTGGATACTTCGAAAAGTGTCTGTTTACTTGTATTTACATCTTGTCGATTCTACTAGAAATTCTATAATTAAGAATAACCCATTATAAGAATAAGATAAGTGGATTTTTTGGAGTAGTTCATCAATGGTGACCAAATACCTCTCCCTTTTTTTTGACTCTGTACCAGTGATTTCACTATATATTATATTAGTGAACAATAATGGAATAGTTTCTTCATATTCATAGAAATAGGGGACAGAATTCACATGGATATAGTAAGTCTCGCGTGGGCTGCTTTAATGGTAGTTTTTACATTTTCCCTCTCTCTCGTAGTGTGGGGAAGAAGTGGACTCTAGAAGTACTCATAATTGCGGTAATAATCAAACTCTATAAACCTGTATCAATTGTTTTAGTTTTATAGACCGTTCGTCTTTTTAAGATTTTTTTTAGAAATTGGATTTCTGTTTTGTTTTATTGACTCATTTTCTATTTTTATATCTGGGTTTACACGGTTAACCATTCACGGGGTAACCCCTTTTATAAATCTAAAGAAGTTTCCATCGAATTAGGATTATCTGTATTAAATGGATCAAACAAACAAATGAAATTGAGAAAGTATGTACATACATTTCATATTCTATTTATATTGATTAAATTATATTGATAAAAAAAAAAAAAGATATATAGGTGGATTCCTATATATTAAGATATTTCACTTGTACTTTATACATTACAATACATTACAATAACCATAATGGCTAGTATGGTAGAAAGAGATCTCTTTCTACCATACTAGCGGGCCCCTTAGGATACTACTACTGAGTCTAAGGCATTCCTTTCATTTAAGACGAGAAATTGAAATCCTTTTTTTTTTTCATTTTTTTTTTCATTGATAGTAAAATTGTATTCAAATTAATCATTTTGACTAACCGTTTTTACGTAAATTATAAGCAAAAAAGCAGTAGGAATGAGAATGAAGAGTGCAGTAGCAATAAATGCAAGAATATTTACTTCCATAATTTAATCGTTTATTTATTTATTTATTTATTTTTTATCTCGGGATTTAATCCCATAGAGATGAGAAATCTTTCGCTTGTAAACTCACTCAGATTAATTAGATTTCGATGATCTCGAATGAAAGAAATATCATGAATAACAATATCGGAGCTATGAAATCGACTCATCGTCAAGAATTTAATAGTATAACATAGGAAGATCCTTTATCCACACCGAATACATAATGAGATACCTGATCCAATCAAAAAATATTTATTTATTATTCTTTTTCCCCGCTTTATTTTCTACAACCTAGTACTTTACTTTACTTGTACAATCATCTGATGTAGTATCATAAAAAACCCTTTATACTTAGATTGTTTACAAAAAGAGTTTATAAAGAACCTTAAATAAACAACAGAAATCAAATTAAAGAAAACAAGTACGAAGTTCAATTTGAAATTTTCAAAAATTTTTAAGGGTCTATCGTCTTTTTGGAAAACAAATAAGGGGAGTGTGATAAAGACGAGTCCCAGTAAAAAAAACTAAAATATTCCAAAAAATTAATTAAAATTAAAAATTAAATTTTCTTACGAGTTTTTTCTTCGACATCGACTCTAATCTTTAGCATATTCATTAAGGAAGACTAATTTTATATTTATTATTTAAATATCCTATTAAATAAAAGTATACATAGGTACTCTTGGCAAACGTATTATACGCCATCCTATTCCATTTTCCTACACGAGTTAATGGGAGATCAATTGACAAAAAGCAGAAACCCCGTACAGTATCTCTTTCTTGAAGTGTTGAATGCTCTCAATAATTATCCGAATTTACATATGTCTCTCTACCATCAATTGGTGCTAGTTAAAATAATGGAAATACCCCTTTCTTTTGCTTGATGAAAAAAGAAAAAAAAAATGAAACCATTTTGATCTCCTTGCCCAGAAACAAAAAGTGGATTTGATGTCTTTTTTTATTGAATTCGCCGGGACTGACGGGGCTCGAACCCGCAGCTTCCGCCTTGACAGGGCGGTGCTCTAACCAATTGAACTACAGTCCCATGGAAATCAAGTGGGTAGCTTACAAATTCCTTCTTATGATTTAATTTAAATCATTTCAATTTGAAATTCAAATTAGTGTTTTGTAACAAATAAAGTCACAAGTGATATATTGATATCTATATGGATATCGCTTTAGTGAGAGCAAGACGGATTGCTGGTAATCCTTGCATTATTATCAAATCGATTGATAATCTATTTTTTATAATAAAAAATAGATTATTTTCTCGACTCTGTTCATTAAAGTTTATATTTAAAGGATCCATATCGGGATCCTTAGCAAGATCGGTCGGATTTGTTTATGGA